ATCACTTAACCATGCTTCATAATTGGAAAAACGAGCACCGTGGAAATACATGCCACTCAGCCAAAGAAAGATAATGGAGAGTTGACCAAAATGAGCACTAAAAACTTTTCGAGAAATTTCCTCTAAATCACTGGTATGGCTATCAAAATCGTGAGCATCAGCATGTAGGTTCCAGATCCAAGTGGTAGTATCAGGTCCTTTCGATATTGTTCTTGAGAAATGACCGGGTCTCGCCCATTCCTCGAAAGAAGTTTTGATTGGATCCCTATCTACTAAAATTTTTACTTCTGGTTCCGGCGAACGACTAATCATTGAACCCTCCTCTTTCCGGATAACACATACAAAGAGACTCGCCACCAAAGAATAGAATCAATTTTTTATTTAAGTTAACGTATGGTAAATGTTTCGAATTCACCTTGCTATACCTAATTAGCATTTTAGCATTTTTCTATTTTTTTAGTTATTCACTAGAGCAATTATGATCTGGAGGTTTATCCAGGGCAAGTGTTCGAATCTATTATGACATAGCCAAAAGGTGCTCAATGGACCCTTCCGTTTTTTGAATTATGCCAAAAACTCTTTTTTTTTTCGTACAACCCAATCCATTCTTATATTAAAGAATTTTTAATACCTTCCTAGCATTCTTTTCTTATTGTATTCCTAATTCGCAGAGATAGCTGCGTTTAGTACTACTATTATTCTATTAGTACTATTATTCTATTAGTAATTAGCAAAGATCTTACTTTATAGCAGACTTTATAGTCTAAAGTGAATTTAGACCTTTCAAAAAACTTTTTATTTTTTATTTTTTTAGTAAAATAAAAAATAAAATAAGTTCTAATAAACTAGGGATTTTCTCTATTCTCAATTATTTTGTTTGTAGAGAATTCAATTTCGTTTTAGAAACTACCGTAGGTTTACATAATAAGATCCATAAATTTTTTCATCGTTTCTTTATAGAAAATACAAAAGATTTTAAAGATTTTACAGAAAATACAAAGGATCTCGTTTATTGGGAAAATATAAAAGAAAGCATTTTATTAAAGTATAAATAATAACTAAACCAATTCAATTCATAAAGACTGTTTATTCGAAACGCTTTGTAATTTTCAACCAATTTTGCGCTTCAATATAATTTTCCGGAGTAAGCGCTATTGCTTGTTTCCAATATTCTGCGGCTTGATCAAACCATGCTTCTGCAATTTCAGAATCCCCCTGGCGAATAGCTTGTTCTCCTCGGTAATGACATATCACAGCCATATTATTAAAGGCTTGTGGTAAGAAAGGATTTCGTTCTAGTGCTCTAAAATAATATTCCAATGCTCTTGTATGTTCTCCATTACTTGTGTGAATAAGTCCAATATTATACAGGATATAACTTCGATCATATGGATCAATTTCTAATCGCATAGCTTCATAATAATTTTGTAAAGCTTCTGCATAATTTCCTTCGGATTGAGCAGACATCCGTTACGGTCGTCATTCTATTTAAAGAATCTCCGTTTCAGAACCGTACATGAGATTTTCATTTCATACGGCTCCTCCCTTATGTGCATAATTAGGAATATTAAAAAAAAAAATAATGAAATACTCTGATTATGAATTGAGTGGGGCTAGTGTTTTCATGCAAAAGAACTGGCTAGCCAACCTTCCTGCAAAAGTATTTTTTTTAAGAAATAAGTATGTTAACTCTAACAATTTCTTTGTCCTCAACGTCTTTTTTTCTAGGAATTAGTTACCTCAACAGTCTTCGATGGTTCTATGGGTATCCAAAGTACAAATGAGATGGATATTTGATGTCCTAACCATTATTCATAATCCCAATCCTAATTATAAATGGGAGAATTTTTAACAAAGTTTTTGTATTGTTGATTACGAAACGTAGTACTTTTTCCTCTGTGCTGCCTAGTGAGTCTCGTGGACTAAAGTGTTGAATTTTTAATATAAAGAAAGCCCCCGAGACTATAGATGTAACCTTTCGTTCAATGCTAAAATTAAAAATCAAAACATTTGAGGCTGCATTTGGTCGGGGATACACGACAAAAGGAATTGTTTTATTTAGATTATTTAGAAACTTCACCTTTAACAAACGTAGAGTTTTTTTTTCAAATCTTTCTATTCTAATTAATGTGTTTTTAGAATAGAATGTGAAACAGTAAATAAAAAAATCAAATCACACCATCTCTGTAATAGGTAAATGCCTCTTTTTCTCCTGAAGTTGTGGGAATTATTCGTAATAAGATATTGGCAACAATGGAAAAAGTCTTATCAATAAAATTTCCAGTGGATCTAGGCATAGGTATGAATTCAATCGTAAAATTTTTTTAATTAAAATGAGTTCTCGCGAGAAAGGAATCCCACAAGGAAGTGCTTCTAGAATACAAAATCACATAAAACCAGACTAAAAAAAACAGAGAATTCTCTTTCTTTTTTTCTGTATTTTTTTTTTAATTAACAAAAGGTTCTTCAAAAGAAAAAGGATTTGATTCAGGAGTTATAGAAGTATGAGATATAGCATTTGAATTGATTCAAATGAATAACTACAAAAAAAAAAACTTTTAAGCAATTCAATTAAAGTAAAGACTTTTTTTTCTAAAATAGAATAGTAAATATGTATGATTTATTCGTTTTTTTGTCCATAATGAATTATTCAGGAGAGATGGTCGAGTGGTTCAAGGCGTAGCATTGGAACTGCTATGTAGACTCTTTTTTGTTTACCGAGGGTTCGAATCCCTCTCTCTCCGTCTATATAATATTGTTTCCTTTTCAAAGAGGACTGAGGATCATATGTATAATAAATTCGAAATAAAAAAAAGAGACTCGCCCCGAATAAAAAATTGACTGTTATGCTGGCTTTCCTTAATACATCGACTTCTTGTTCTTAACTATGTTAAGAGAGTAAAAAATAGTTACTAAAATTAAATAGAGAATAGAGTTGTTGTTCTCATTTTCAACAATTATGAACGATGCGAGATAGAAACTAATTCAAACAAAGTATAAACAAGGTATGAAAAGATACCGATCATTCTAGAATACGGATCAAGGAGAATGATGGATTCTCATCATGGTATTTCTAATTTAGTAGATGTGAAAACAAATTAATGGGAAATCTTATTTTCCCAACCTTTTTTTTTGCTTTATTTCTATTTATTAAGTTTGACGAGAATAATATTCTACAACTAATAATTCATTTATTTTCAAGCCGACCGCTGTAGGATCTATTATTTGATTGACTAATCCCTTAGATTCCAATGAATGAAGAATCAAATGTTTAGGCATTTCCTTATCGGAAGTCGAATCAATAGAATTGAGAATCATAGTTTTCGATTTTTCATCATCCCTTGCCATAATAATATCCCGTGGTTTACAGCGATAACTTGGTATATTTACCATATGTCCATTAACTAAAATATGTCTATGGTTAACTAATTGACGAGCTCGAGGAATAGTTGACGCCATACCTAACCTAAAGATAATGTTATCTAATCGCATTTCAAGTAATTGTAATAAAACCTGTCCTGTCTGCCCTTTGGTTTTTGCGGCGATACGAACATATTTTAGTAATTGGCGTTCCGTAAGACCATAATGCAAACGCAATTTTTGTTTTTCTTCTAAACGAATACGATATTCAGATTTTTTAATGGGGCGTGATTGATTTCGAACATTATTTCCTACTCGAGACCTTTTGCTAGTTAGTCCCGGTAAAGACCCCAGACGGCATATCTTTTTGAAAAGAGGCCCTCGGTAACGTGACATAAAGACTCCTTTTTTGTATTAAAATTGATGAAACTAAAAGTTAAACTGAACTAGAAAGATGAATAGGAGATTAGGGTTAAAATTTACATAATTCGAAGTGAGTACTTCTATATTATAGTACTTCTTTAAAGTGAAAAGAGATGAATTCTTATTTAAATTGGATTGTATATCCACAAATAATGTTTATATATATACACAATTTTTTCTTTTGAAACTCTTTAAGAGTTTATTCTCTTTTTTAATTTTTTTGTATATAAAATCAAGAAATCCATTTTCTGTATAATTCTCAATTTCGACTTCCTAAGAATCATTATTTTTTATAAAAATAATTCTTTTTTATAATAAAAAAGATAAGGGTTTTCCATTTTAAAAACAAAAAATAAAAAAATCAATAATAATAAAGAAAAAGAATAATAATAATAATAATAATAAAAAGAAAATAAAGCAAGAAAAGCCAGCTATCGGAGTCGAACCGATGACCATCGCATTACAAATGCGATGCTCTAACCTCTGAGCTAAGCGGGCTTTTATAATCTTTTAAAATAGAATTTGGACATTCATAATAATTTAATTAATTCTTAGGGCCTATTTATTTTATTGCTTATGAATAACTAATAAAATAAAAATTTGAGCGTTCAAGTATAAAAAAAAATAATACAATTAAAATACAAAGAGACATATTCACAAGAATATATTTGAAATACAATATTTTTATTTAAATATATTGAATTGTAGATAGAGAATTACTAGAATGAGGTCAAATAGGTATCGCAAATAGTTCGTTTTAATTAAAAAAAAGAGTATCTCTAAAACCAAAACAAAAGAAGCCGAGGGGATATGGCGAAATAGGTAGACGCTACGGACTTAATTGCATTGAGCCTTGGTATGGAAACGTACTAAGTGAAAACTTTCAAATTCAGAGAAACCCTGGAATAAAAAACGGGCAATCCTGAGCCAAATCCGGTGTTCAAAAAAAACTAGGAAAAATTTATAAATAAAAAAAAATAGAAATAAATCCATATTAGAAAGGATAGGTGCAGAGACTCAATGGAAGGTATTCTAACAACTCAAGGTTATTTCACGATTAGTTTATCAAATCTTTTATTTGAGTTTAGTAAAGAAAAATAAAATAAATAAGAAATCTATTGGAAAACTAGACATAGAAATCTTGCATATATCAAATATTTTTACTTGACTTTAGAAATAATTCTTTAAAAAAGAATAAAGATAGAGTCCCATTCTACATGTTAATACTGACAACAAGGAAATTTATAGTAAGAGGAAAATCCGTCGACTTTAGAAATCGTGAGGGTTCAAGTCCCTCTATCCCCATTATTTTACATTTTTTTTTATCCTTTTTAAATTTTAAATCTAGTATTAAAGGTTTCAATTTAATCTTTTTTCAATTGACATATAACGTTTTAATATTAAATTAAAAAATTAATAAACCCCATTTTGCAAATGGTCGGGATAGCTCAGCCGGTAGAGCAGAGGACTGAAAATCCTTGTGTCACCAGTTCAAATCTGGTTCCTGACATATTTGACCAGTATTTATCTTTTTCTTTCATAGTTTAATTATTTATTTTATTATGTATATAAATATACAGCGTAATAAAATGAAATGAATTGGTTTAAATAGGAGTTGAATATTCAACCTTGCCAAAACTAATTTCATATTAAAAGTAAAAAAAAAATAAATATAGAATTCTCTATTTCTTATTTTTTTTATGAAAATTGAAAAAATGTATAGGTGTTGATTTTCTGTTTTTTTACTTTTTTTTGTTATATCATATCACTCTTTCAATAAGAGTCGCGGTACAAAATTCCTGAGACAGAACTCATGTTGCTGATTTGTACGAGTATAAAAACATCTATTCAACATTTGATAATTCTTAATTGGATTCTATTTTTTGAATCTATGCAAAGTGAGGCGAATATGATTGAGATTTCACTGAATTTTTTAATCTCTAAAAGATTGGAAAGAAATATTGTAAGTTTTAGGACTGAAGATTGAATTAATAAGCATCTTGTATTTCAAAAAAATTTGGTGCAATATAATCCTTTCTCAAAGGCCATCCTATCCAACTTTCCGGCATTAAGATCCGCTTAAGTCGTGGATGATTATCATACACTATTCCGAACATATCATAAGATTCTCTTTCTTGAAAATCCGCACTTTTCCAAACCCTGAAAACCGACGGAATTCGAGGATTTGACCTTGGAGCAAATACTTTTATACAAACTTCTTCGGGTTGATCTATATCATCTTCTATTCTTGTCAAATGATATACACTCGTTAACAGTCCGCCTGGGGATGCATCATAGGCACATTGGGAACGTAAATAATTGTAACCATATACATATAAAATAACAGCAATAGAATGCCAATCCTCGGGCTTTATCTGTAAGGTCTCTATTCCTTGGTAATCAAAACCCAAGGATCTGTGAACTAAACCATGTTTGACGAGCCAAGCAGACAAACGATCCTTCATCTTTTTTCCCTCTAATGCATGTTTATTTGTTTAAGTCTTTTCAATAGACTCAAAGTAAAGTTAGGAAGATTTATTTCGCTTTTTTTTCTTGTCCAAAGGAATCCGAATTTATAAATTCGTATGAATAAACTAATTTTTTATAATTAAAAAAAGTATCAGTGTTCTCTTTGGAAATAGACGGTGCTTTAGAAAGCAATTCTTGATTAAAGTATCCAGTTTGAGTAGTCCATTGAATATTCAATTTGTGAATAGTAATAAAACAACGTCCCCCCCCTTGCGATCTAATTCGATCCTCAGAAATCTCTCGAGATATCTTTTTCCGAAGTTTTGTTATAGCATCTATAACCGCTTCTGGTTTTGGTGGACAACCGGGCAAATAAACATCTACTGGAATTAACTTATCAACTCCTCGAACTGTACTATAAGAATCCGTACTGAACATTCCACCTGTAATTGTACAGGCTCCCATAGCAATAACATATTTTGGTTCAGGCATTTGTTCATATAATCTTACTAAAGAGGGAGCCATTTTCATAGTGACGGTGCCTGCTGTTAAAATTAGATCAGCCTGTCGAGGACTCGATCTTGGTACTAATCCATAACGATCAAAATCAAATCGTGAACCTATTAATGCAGCAAATTCAATAAAGCAACAACTAGTACCATATAGAAGCGGCCATAAACTGGAGAGTCTTGACCAATTTGAAAGATCATTTAATGTGGTTGAAATAACAGAAGGTTGGGTTGTCCGATTAAGTAAAGGAAACTCCATGGAATTCATAACTATCTTAATATTTGTTCTTTTTTAAGTATTATTGTCCGAATATTCAAGGTATAAGACTAAGACCATTCTAATGCTCCTTTTCGCCACACATAAACTAAACCAATAATTAGTATAAAAACAAAGATTAAAGCTTCGATAAATACGGATATCCCCAATATATCAAAACTCATTGCCCATGGATAAAGAAAAACCGTTTCAACATCAAAAATAACAAAAACTAGAGCAAACATATAATAACGTATTCTAAATTGTAACCAAGCATCGCCCAGGGGTTCTATACCTGATTCATAACTAGAAAGTTTTTCGGGTCCTTTTTTTATGGGTGATAAGACTCCAGAAATAAAAAATACTAAAATAGGAATAACACTTGAGATTATTAGAAATGCCCAGAAGATATCATATTCATAACTTAAAAACATAGTTATACTCCCATGATTCTAGATGAGTTAGAATCATCTTTTCTTTCAATCAGAATTGATTGCCAACTCATTCAATTTTTTTATTAATAATAAATTAAATATATATATATTTAATTTATTCAATTACTTCAATTAACTAACAATTAAATAAGAAATAGATGAAAACAACTTTAAGTTGTTCGGTATATTTTTTTTAGGGCTATACGGATTCGAACCGTAGACCTTCTCGGTAAAACAGATCAAACTGATTAATATAAAAATGATTCAAACTGTTTCAAAAACCCAACATGCATCTTTTTTGCATTGGGCTTTTTCATTAATTGAAAAAAAAAAATTAGTTTACAAATTAATTTACCATTTTTATCTTAAAAAAAAAAAAAATAGTTCCTGGTGCTCATTTTTTATTTAGAATAGTATTCTAAAGCACTACCAAAGTCTTTCAAAGAAAGATTATCCTGACGTAGGTCAGCTTTTAGTTTAGATCAACCTAATTTAGATCTATTATCTATAATAATAGATATTCTCCATGGCTCGTCCATTTAAAGTATAACATTTAAAGTATAACATATAACATATGAACTTCATACACCTTTAAAGTTCATATGATAAGAATCTTTATCAGGTCTTTATCGTCACTAAGCATTGGGTTATTCACCTTATCAAGATTGTAAATCAATAATTATTTTCGATAAACTACCTCAAGGCATAAAATGCCTATAAGGAACTATTTAAAGTGAAAGTAAACCGAATTCCTTTTTGTCAGGCTATTGTTCTCTTTTGTTCTATAAACTTCGGAGAGTAAGACATCGACTTTTCAATCAGTCTTTTGATTCCAACTCCTTTGAAAAAACATTGGCGCACGTGTAAACGAGTTGCTCTACCGAACTGAGCTATAGCCCTTGTATTTGTAATACATATCTTATTACAGCAAGAGTCTTTTGTCAAGATAATGATTATCTCATTCAATATCTTACTTCTTGGGTCTCTTTGAGTGGTATTGCTTCCAAAAAGTATTGAATTTATAATTCATTCAGGGGGATTTGATTTTTTTTTTTTATGATTATGTGTTAATGAACTTAAATGAACAAAGACCTACTTAACTCAGTGGTTAGAGTATTGCTTTCATACGGCGGGAGTCATTGGTTCAAATCCAATAGTAGGTAATTATTAATTAGGAATAATAGGAATAATGCTATTGCAAATTATGCTATATAATAAATTTATATAACGAATTTCATTTTCGTTATTTTTGATTCTTTATATTGTCAATTTTTATTTATTTTTTTTTTCAAGAATTGGAATTGGAATTGATTCCAATTCCAATTCTAGTCAAGTAGATGAATTCCAGTTTCTATAGTTATTCTATAATTGTAAATAACTAGGTTGTAGAACCCGAACTTATTAGAAGTTCTTGTTACTTGTTAACAATTCTTTTTTATCAGTTTGAATCAAACAAAACAACTTGTTATGCAATTACATTAATAGCTTCGACTCGTGCTCTAGCCCGTTTGAGAGCTATATTTGCCTCAATAATTTGTCTTTTTCCTTCAGCTTTTCGCAAGTTAGCTTCGGCTATTTCAAGAGTTTGCTGAGCTTCTTGTGGATCAATTTCACTTCCCTTCTCAGCATCCTTTACTAAAACAGTAATCTGATTATTGCCTATTCTAGCACAACCACCCATAAGAGCCATTGTTATCCATTCGGTATTAATACGAATTCTCAAAATACCTATATCCACAGCTGTGGCAATAAGCGCATGATTGGGTAATACGCCAATTTGACCACTATTCGTAGATAAAATAATTTCTTTTACTTCAGAATCCCAAACAATTCGATTCGGTGTCAATACACAAAGATTTAAAGTCATTTGTTCTCCATTTCTAAATTCGTAGCTTTCGCGGTAGCTTCATCAATGTTACCTACTAAATAAAAGGCCTGTTCGGGAAGACTATCTAATTCTCCGGAAAGGATTAATTTAAACCCTCTAATAGTTTCCGCCAGTCCGACATATTTTCCTGGAGAACCTGTAAAAACTTCTGCTACGAAAAAAGGTTGTGATAAGAAACGCTCAATTTTTCGTGCTCTTGCTACAGTTAATCGATCTTCTTCGGATAATTCGTCCAACCCCAGAATTGCTATAATGTCTTGAAGTTCTTTGTAACGTTGTAAAGTTTGCTTGACTTTTTGCGCAGTTTCATAATGTTCACTACCAACTATTTTTGGTTGGAGCATAGTTGATGTTGAATCTAAAGGATCAACTGCAGGATAGATACCTTTAGCTGCTAATCCTCTTGAGAGTACCGTAGTAGCGTCTAAATGTGCAAATGTCGTTGCCGGAGCCGGATCGGTTAAATCATCTGCAGGGACATAAACTGCTTGAATCGAAGTTATGGACCCTTCTTTTGTAGAAGTAATTCTTTCCTGTAAGGATCCCATTTCAGTACTAAGGGTAGGTTGATAACCGACAGCGGAAGGCATTCTACCTAATAAGGCGGATACCTCGGATCCCGCTTGAACAAAACGAAATATATTATCGATAAATAGAAGTA